TTTCATTAAGAGCTCCGTTGTAAAATGAAGTAAGACCTAACCATTAAACAAGAAGCGATGGGAACGATGGAACCCATGAATGCAGAAGATTTTATTGAAACTAAATCCTAACGATTCATTGGTTGGGATGGCGGAAGGAACCGAGAAATAATTCATCTATTCTGATCTGAGAAGTAATGAATTAACCTTACAACTAAACTAAAATAGATATTTAGAGTAAATATTCGCCCGCGAAAACATTCTTTTTTGGATTGCTACATTTTGGATTTGGGGCAATCCGATACGATACAATGAAAAAAGAAATAGAAATATATGTTTAATAGGTTTAATTATATATCCAAAATATCCAAACAGGGTATATAAAACACTAATAGGATTTAGATTCAATGTCAAAGAATACCGCGATTTCATCTATTATTCATTAAATATATATATATTAATTCAAATTAAATATTTTGAATCTTTTTTTTTTTCGCGAGGAGCTGGATGAGACGAAACTCTCACGTCCGGTTCTGTAGTAGAGGTGGAATTCAGAAAGAACCATCAACTATAACCCCAAAAGAACCAGATTCCGTAAACAACATAGAGGACGAATGAAAGGAATGTCGTATCGAGGTAATCATATTAGTTTCGGTAAATATGCTCTTCAAGCGCTTGAACCCGCTTGGATCACATCTAGACAAATAGAAGCAGGGCGGCGGGCAATGACACGAAATGCACGTCGTGGTGGAAAAATATGGGTACGTATATTTCCCGACAAACCAGTTACAGTAAGACCCACAGAAACACGTATGGGTTCGGGTAAAGGCTCTCCTGAATATTGGGTAGTTGTTGTTAAACCGGGTCGAATACTTTATGAAATGGGTGGGGTCGCAGAAAATATAGCCAGAAAGGCAATTTCAATAGCAGCGTCCAAAATGCCTATCAAAACTCAATTTATTATGTTGGGATAAGAATGTAGAATCAAAGAAAATAAATCCTGGGAATGAAAAATGTAAGGTTTTTTTTTGACAAAAAATATGTCTTTCTTTTTCTTAGCCCTTTGCATTGAAAGAACAAATAAAAAAATGATTCAACCCCAGACACATTTGAATGTAGCAGATAACAGTGGGGCTCGAGAATTGATGTGTATTCGAATCATAGGAGCGAGTAATCGCCGATATGCTTATATCGGTGACGTTATTGTTGCTGTGATTAAAGAAGCAGTACCAAATATGCCCCTAGAAAGATCGGAAGTGGTCAGAGCTGTAATTGTACGTACCTGCAAAGAACTTAAACGTGACAACGGTATGCTAATACGATATGATGACAATGCCGCAGTTGTCATTGATCAAGAAGGAAATCCTAAAGGAACTCGCGTTTTTGGTGCGATCGCCCGGGAATTAAGGCATTTAAATTTTACTAAAATAGTTTCATTGGCGCCCGAGGTATTATAATAGTCTTAAAATATAAGATGAGACTATGATATAGTTATAGTAGAGTATTGGAAAGAAATAGATTCAAATAAATTGAGTAGATTGTGTTTCACGCATATACCTTTAATTTAATAATATAATTTTTTTCATAAACAAAAAAATAAGTAAAAAAAACATGTTGATTATATCAAAATTTGGGGGCAACAAGAATTTTAGTCCATCATGAGTAGGGACACTATTGCTGACATACTAACCTCTATACGCAATGCGGGTATGGATAGAAAAAGAGTAGTTCGAATAGCATCTACTAATATCACCGAAAACATTGTTAAAATCCTTTTACGAGAAGGTTTTATCGAAAATGTGAGGAAACATCGAGAAAGCGATAAATCTTTTTTGGTTTCAACCCTGCGACATACAAGAAATAGAAAAAGGTCCTATAGAAACCTTTTAAATTTAAAACGGATAAGCCGGCCCGGTCTACGAATCTATTCTAACTATCAAAGAATTCCTAGAATTTTAGGCGGAATGGGGGTTGTAATTCTTTCTACTTCTCAAGGTATAATGACAGATCGGGAGGCTCGACTAAAAGGAATAGGCGGAGAAATTTTGTGTTATATATGGTAATCCTTCTTACATCCGCATTGGATCCGAAACTTTCTATTTGTTGTGAAAAAAAACGAAAATAAATGCGGAGTGTATAATCTTATTCCTCCTACATTAGTTAATAATTTAAGGGGGTTTTACCTGGAATGAAAAAAAAAAATGGATTCATGAGGGTTTAATTACCGAAGCGCTTCCCAACGGTATGTTCCGGGTTCGTTTAGATAATGAGGATCTTAGTCTAGGTTATATTTCAGGAAAGATCCGGCGTAGTTTTATACGGAAACTGCCGGGAGATAAGGTCAAAATTCAAGTAAGTCATTCTGATTCAACCGGAGGGCGTATCAGTTATCGATTCCCTAACAAGGATTCGGTGATTTTTCAACTTTAACATGAGTTTCCGCGGGAATACGATTGATTCGAAATTCAAAATTAAGTTTAAGGAATGAAAAATATGAAAATAAGAGCTTCTGTTCGTAAAA